CCATTATGACTCTTCTCTAACCCTACAGTTAACAAGGGGCTACGTGCCTCATATCCAACTCCGAACTAGGAGAGGAAGTCCCAACTATATGGGAACAAGAGCTACCATCTACTTTATTCTGTTATGTCCTTCTCATGATCGTAGACCACCATCCTAGCTAGAGGGATCAGAAATTGAAGTTCCGAGGAAAGAGAGGTTGAGTTTGAATAATTCTTAGATAGAAGTCGTTGTGATATAGCGTATATAGATATAGATGGATGACTGGACTTGGCTGCGCCCTAAGCCAAGCTGTACTACGTAGCCCCTCTAAAACCATTACACCTATCCCGTCCAAAACAACATATACCTCAACAGCAGAAGAAGGAAGTCATCCTCAATGCCCTTCATCTGATCATCTTCTTCTTCCCACATTGATGACACGAAAGAGAACCCTCACCTAATGAAATGACCTCACGCCAGCGCTACCCTTAAAAGGTTTTGACGGAGCTTAACCGCAGTTCCTGCGATTCTTCTTTTTAATGTAATGAGAACAGCACGGAACTAGACTAAGGAAGTCATCTGCGGTGCCCCTTGCACTTTCTAATGGGACTTTCCCTGGTTGATTCTTCTTACTATGAGAACAATGAGCACCAGCTTCATTCACAAGAGAATGGGCTTCCTCCACTCCAGTCATAATGATCCCGTACGCTAAGAACACAGCGGATTAGAGGGGACAAGAGGTTCCACTCATCAAAGTGTGAGACGCAGGGCTTCTGCCTGGCCTATAATACGTCTTTCTTTGCCACTTTCAAATCAATAATAAATAATAACGATGTCAGAGATATTCCAAGTATGTACGCTTCGGTCCCTTCCCGTCGATCGAGCTTTGAAACAGGGGCATACCCATCACCAGGAAAGCCCCTCCCGGCTCAAGCCACAAGTAATAGTGACTCGCCAGCAACTTACTCTACTCGACTTGGACAACAAAACAACCAATCGCCGTGAAGAAGACTATTTTATATAACCTGTCCTTACTTGAACTCTCAAAACAACTTGACTTGTTGTTGACGAAACCCAAGAAAAGCTCTCTTCTTTCGTCCCTAAAAGAGTCTACTTGGGTCTAGGATCTCTGGAAAAAAAGATCGTCTTATTAGATAGATTAGAGGAATCGAAAGAAGGCAGTCAATCGAAAGCGCCACTCATAGAAGCCCGACAGTGAGCATCCTCCCTTTTTTCCCGATAAGTTAAAGCAGAAGTTGATTCCAGAGTAGTTTCCTCCTTGTTGTTGGATTCCCCATTGGTGGATTGGATTACAAAAGAAAGTCCGTTCCTGAAAAAGATCCTTCCGAATCAGAATGATCCGTGTGAGAAATGGGCTCCGAACAATAGAAGCCGTAGATAATAAAGAAAACATTTTGGTGGGATAGTAATCCTAGTGAACACAGACGGGAGTGATTTGCCGAAGCCCCTTCTCAAAGGAAAGCTGAGAAGGGATGCCCTCCGCCGCTGGTGGACTAAAGTTAAGAGCAGAATTGCAGTGACCATAAGAGGTTACGAAGTAAAGGCTTTCCTGCTTTTGCTTTCCTGAATCGGATTGCACTGATTAGGCAGAAAAAAATGCCATCCCTGATGAAGCTTCCCGCCTAGTCTTAGATAGGGAGATAAGTAAGGCACGAAGAGTTTCCATGATGTGGCGATGTTTTCGTTCAGCACGCCCATTCAAAAGGCAATTAGGCCAATTAGACAGACTGAAGGGAAGGTGCTAGCGGATAAGGAACTGTGGAAAGGCAACTAGTGAAAATGCCGATATACCTCTTCCTCTGTTGAATCTGTTAAGACAGGGCTTGGCTCCAATAAAGGGCCTCCACCTTCTCCTGCATTTTCCAAGCGGATTCCCGATTTCAGGCGATACCTTTGGTCTAAACTAGCAGAATCCTGGTTCCCCATGAGCTTTCGGCCCACCTTGTCCCAGTCAGCAAAAGAAAGCTTACAGATATACGAACTCTCATCCGGCCAGGGGTCCAGAACCAAAAAATGGATTGATTTAGTCTTTTCTGGAATAATTAGATGCCCATGCCTTAAGGTAAGGGCTGGACTAGAACTTCCCCCAATCACCGTCCCTGAACAGGCAGACATGACGGACAATCTAAATGACTGCCCTTACCACGGCGAGATCTGCTACACTTTTTAGTCGTGGTCCAGAAAAAATAAGGGGAACATTGTCCTTGCTCAAAATTTCTACAAGGATCCTTCACGAGCAGGACCCAGCACCTGTAACATGGTTGGCTTCGGGAGCAACTCGAAGAGCCTAACTTCCCAGAATAAGAAGAAGAGCGGTAGACCAGATGCAACTCAGAAAAGGGAAGACACTACCCGAACGTCAACCCCCAGTAGCCAAGGACAAAGGAAAAGATAAAAGAAAAATAAAAATCCTCCAATGCCTAAAATATCTTTTGCTTCGCAACCTCACACTAAGCAAGTAAACTACCTATGGTCGAGCAAGTAAACTCCCTCGTGCCTT